ACCGTTTTTATTTCTTTCATTTTTTTCTTCCAAGCCCCTCTTAGTTAGAAAGCACTCACTGAGTTACTTACGGAATTCAAAATCTCTCTCGAAATGAGAGACAACTTCAAACAAAAGTTCTTTTGCCTGCGCAGGCGAAGAGGGCCGCTGCGGTGCATTGGGGTATTGATCATCCCAATCATCGAGGTAGTTTAGGACCCAGAGAATATGAGTTCGGAATCCCGGTGAAGCCTGAGGGGGATTCCCAGACTTTCCAATAATGTCTAATTTTTTAAAAATATGGGAAAGCGTGTCACTCCGAGGGGCCTGCTTAGAAAACCGAGTTATAAACTTTTTGATTCGTTCTTTATGCCTGTTCCATCTTATTCTATTTCATCTTCATCAGTTTCGCCTGCGTCTGAAAGGAATGGATCGGCTGTAGATTCTAGGGTTGGATGACGCCCGGCCTCAGCTTGACGAGTAACTCCTCTTTCTTTGGAACGCCCATTAGAAGCTGACCTTGCCTTTGCTTGCGAAGTTTATCCCGATGAACTCTATTATTATGGGTTTTACTCACCAGTCTACTGGACTTCTCTTTCTTAGAAAGTCTTTCTGTTCTGGGATCCTCAAAGTAGCGTTCTTCCTGCATGCGATTGACCACATCTGTAATTCTTTCACCCGGAGTCGAACCTTCACTGCCTTAATCCCTTAAACGGAACAGTTAATCGAACAAACAACGGATGAGCGCCCTAGCGCGAAAGCCTAAGTGCGTTAGTAACGCGTTTAAGACGAATTGCGTTTTCTTGCTCAGGAGGAATTAAGGCTTTCTTTCTGTCCGCTAGTCAGGAATGGAATCGGAGGCTACGAATACGAATTCTTGAATGGGGGGGGTCATTTTCGAATAATTATTAGACAAATAGGGCACTAGAACGCTCTTCTTCCTCCTTCCCTTGTCAGGCCTTTCGTCGAGATAAAGAGGTCAACAAAAAGTTCTTTGAGCTATCGATGAAATGGCCAGCAGAGTTTTATTTCAGCATTGATAACTTCTTTCTTAATCCTCGCCCTTTGGTTGACTTACTCCGTACCTAGAAACATAGTTGAGACTGGTCGATCTTTGTCAATCCGGCTTTCACTCTCAAGCAACCTTTGCTCCATTCGTGGAAAGAAACCTAAGCAAAAGCCAAAAGTCAAAGCATGAGTACTTTCTTTTTTCCTTTAACACCCAGAATCTACTACTCAAGAGGGGTCTCAACCCTAGGCTTTGTTTACTTATTTTGTTGAACCGGGTCATTGATTTGAATCAATTGGGGTTGTCCTCGTGGCCCATGTTATGCATCCCCCATGAATAAATAGAGCGAAAAGGCCATTTATAATTCTGCTTAAGCGGATTAAGAAGGAAATTATGCCCTTGGCAGAAGGGGTACCAGGTAGTACGCGTACTTGGTGGCAGAAGACAGATGAAAAGGAAGGGCCAGATCGAAAGTTCCCCTGGACAAACCTGTTAGGAAATGCCCCTGATGAAAGAGCTTTTCCTAGCGGCTTTTCTTAGAGACAGGAGGGGGTCAAAGCATTCTCCAAAACCAAGACCGCCGCTCCGAATCGAAAGAGGAGACAGACAAACTCTATTCGGAAAGTCTTCCCGGAGAAAGAGAAGAACCTTGTATGTATACTACGATATACGTGCATACTCCAATGCAGCCTTCCAGGCCCGCGAGAATAAGTGATCGGACTAGGATAAGGTTGTTAGGCTGAGGTCAAGTAATTCCTGCTACTTAGTCGGCAGTTTGACCAACTGCCTAAAGGTCGAAATAAATCAATGCAATTGGCCCTGGCTATATGCTTAACACTTACCAATCGTACAATGCATACTCTCTATCCCGGAAGGAGAAGTCGGTAATCGATAACCTAAGCCGCTACTAATCGCTCACTCGCTGTCGAAGCGAACTCATTTTCTCGGGGCACTGAACTCACTTAAGCCGAATCTCACTCCCTCTTTATGGCAGCTATCTCTTCCTAAACAGTCGAGAAAGAAAGCCAGCCCCAATATCTCATTCTATCTAAAAGCTCCAGCACCTCTATTGCTTGTGAAAGATAGCTATTCCTCTGCTTTGATGCTTTTTTCCGCTGATTCAATAGCAGCTCCCATTCCTGGACCATTAGTTGCTTCCTTTTCTTTCTTGAAATATCTTTCTCGTAGAGTCAGGTCAGACTCCTTCAAATGGAAAGATAGGAGATGTTTAGCCAGTACAAGCTGTGTTTGTGGCACCCATCCCGACTTGGAGTAGAGTAGCCAGGAAGACGCCCATGACTTATTGAAGGGGGAGGGACAGAAAGAACAGAAGCTGAGAGATTCAGGGAGACCGGGATAGGGATCAGATGCTTGCTCTATCCGGGAATGAATATTGGATCCAACTTGCTTATATGGTTGTGTGGATTAGCTGCTTGACTTGACTATTTCGACTTCGACCTCATAATCAATCTTTTTGCGTTTTCCCGGGATTTTGCAATGAAAACGCTTTTTTTTGGCACTTTTTAAGCTATTATCGTAGAGTATCATTTTTTGGAATGTCAGCAAAACCTCTCTTTTTGAGTGCCTAAACCCCGTATTTAGAGTCTTATTTTCATGATAGAGCTGATGACTAAGCGAACTCTCTTCAATGCTTAACACATGCATGAAGGGGAGATCTAACATCTAAGGTAGAGGGTTTGTCCTACCAGACACCTTAGCTTAGCAGGAGAGGCGCTTCCCCAAAACTAAACTTGAACCATTTCATCTCGCGTATCCATCATCAGGGACTCCGACAGTTATTCCAGTAGTTACGTATCCCATTTTTTAACCTATGGGCGTTTAGAAGTGGTACAGGGTAAAGATATGTTGGACCGGCAAGGTCAGGCTATGACACAATGTACCGGCAAGGCGGGGCGGTTGCTAGCATATACAAGGAAGATGCACACCGGCCCAGAAACAAGTTCAAATGGCAAGAAATGCAGTCACTGTTCTTCCACCTTCGATTCTTTGCTATCTACTGAAGACCGGTCCATAAATGGATCTTCTGAGCTTACACGTCGTAACGAACGCTCTTGTCCCTTTACAATGGGAGTCCCTCCGGTTGTCGCGTACAGGTGGGTTCTTCCCCCATCCATAGCCATAAATATAGTATACCGCCTCTACGATTCAAGACTACTCCGCTTAGGCAGTCCTCACCCTTTTAAGTCAAGCTCTTTTAGTTCTTCTCGAGCAAGGGGCGCCCACCAATCAACCAAATGAAGAGAGAGCCGCTAGCGGTGAGGGAGTCGTTCCATCTCGAGAATAAGAGAACGGGGAACACAGGTCGGATATGCATTAGAAGGGAAAGCTAGAATTCCTCTTCTTTTTCGGTTGCATCAGCCGCTTTGGCGCGAGGAGCGGGCACACAAGGCGGAGTTAAATCTCCTTATTCTTAGCTAGCAGTGCCATACTCTACCGATAGCCCGGTAAACGGTGCTGACCAACACTCTGCGAACTCTAGCCCATAACAAGCCGATCCGTCCTTTGTTTTAAAAGCTTTTCCTTGTGGCATCCAAAACAACAGGAAGTGTTAGAGGTCAACCTTATGTACTACATATTTCCATGCCTCGGTCCGGACGTTGCTGCTGACAGCTACCTACTAAACGACGGTATCTTACCAGAGTAGCCTTGCTCTGCTACAGGTGGGGAGGGGTTACGAGATCAAAAAGAAGAGAGAACCTCTGTAAAGTGAATTTCTGCAGTTGCCAACTTAGTACTAGGTGGAAGTTTCCACAGCGTATTAGCGTTTTTATCAGTTTTGCATTGAACAGTTAACAACAGATTCACACGATTACGATCGAGAAAGAGTCCTAAAGAAAAGGTAGAAGAATTGCTGAGAATCGATTCCAGCCGGAGTAAGCCTCATTGATCAGATCGCTTGGGGACGATCTTGCTAAAGTGGGGATAAGGGTCGTACCTTTCAATATCTTAGGCTATGGACAAGGTGGCAACACCCCCCTCATTCGAGAGGAAAGACCCGGCCCTACTGCCTTACGGCTCGGAACATCCGCTCTTGCTGTTCCCATTGGTGAACGTCCAGAGCCAGTGGTTGAATCTCAGTTAAACGATTTAGCTAGTCATAGATATATGCCCTGCTTCTTGGCAGGTGGGTGCTTTCCCCTGTGATCACGTTAGAGTCAATTTGTTTTTTCTTTGCCATATTCTTTGGAAAGCCAGAAGCGAGACCGGAAGCGCCAGCTAATCGAGAGAAAGGCCTTAGTGAGGAAGTGGATTCTAGAGAAGGTTCTTGTAGCGTGCCAGTGAGAGTTCCAAAAGAAGCGCTTTGGATTGCAATAATTGGGTTCGAGTCACTATAAAGTTCCGTTTGAGCTACGACTCTCGGAAACACCTGAAGTTGTGAATCTCGAGAAGGTGCTCGCGAAAAAGAGAAGGATTCTTTTGCTAAATACGAATCTGTTGGATCGTTATTGATATGAATTGAAAGACAAGCGACTCTGAAGTCAGTCTTATTACTGTAAGGCCCCTTTGCCTACTAACTAACCAATGCTAGGCCTTTTTATGAGGGATGGCCGCAAGGGAATCCAACCTACGCTCTTGCCTCACAAGAATAGTCAATACAAAGATAGTCAGGTCTAGGCTGGAATAGTTCCGTCCCTTTCTCTTTTTAAGACGAATCCCGTCAACCGATCAGGTTGCCGGAGCAACTGAAGTCCTTTTTCCAGGCCTGCGCCTACCAGCCAAAGCAAGGGCTTTCTTTTTCTCAACTGAAGGTAAAGTCCCGTAAACAAATAAGGTAGGCAACCTAGCGGCTCGCTATTCACCAGCTATTCCCCCTAGACTAAAGTGCTTCAAATGACCTTATTAGTTCCGGTACATGAACACAGGTTTTCCTTAAAGGAGATTGACTTCGGAGATCACTTCCAGCATTTCTAGTAAATTAAGGTAGTGTCTGAATGACATAGCAGCGGAGCAGGAGCAAGCTAGCTGCATTCCTTCCATCGTCAGGTTAAATGGCAAACCAGAATAAACCCTGATATTGAATAAAAGAACAAACCTGGGGGAAGACGACCGAACTTCTTTCGCCCAAAACACCCTGTCATTTCGTTTTCCAACAGCTACGCCAATTCTCTTTAGGCCAGTGGCAAATAATATGATTTCTAGTAGACGATCCTTTGGAGACAAATCCATGATTCTCAAGTTCACGAGGAACAGCCGCACAAGCAACACCGAGGGAAGCAGAAGGTGGGTGCCCCGGAGACGATGAAGTGAGTGACTTTGTATAAATCAATATATAGGGCCCAAACAAAGCTCCCGCTTTATTGGAATCAACAACTAGCGGAACCGGGTCACTCCTGTTAGATGAAGACTATGCGGGTGTTGGCCCATTGGGTTCGTGTTCACCAGAAGGGCGATTTCTCGTCTAGGGCCTTTCTTCTCGGTATTGTTCCGCGCTTCAAGCGTTAGCTTGTTCGCATCTCTACGCCCTATCTCTTACCTTTATTTGTGAATTCTGAACTTGTCTAAGTGCTACAGCCATCCCTTTCTTGCTAACGTATCGAAGCACCCCTTACTGGGTAGTGAGGCAAGGTTGCTACAGGGAATATTGAAGATCCGGATCGTAACCGGACATGCAGTCATGCTCCGTCCTCGATTCTATAGAACCTCTCGCTGGCATAATGGTTGTGGTAGTTTCAACTTCATGTCTACCCGGCCCAACTTCGGGTGTACGTACAGAAGGAACTGGATATTGATAGAACTCATTGAGTACGCCCACCCTTGTAACAGCGTTGGAAGACCCCGTACTTGTTCCTTAATAGCGCATCCCAAATTATGATTATTCACATAAGGCACCCTCTGCTACTTAGGAATAGTCGCCCTTCTTCCCTGAGTTAGAACTCCTCACCCTGGTGAGGGAGTTTGCTCCCGACTCCGCTCCGGATCCACCTCTTATTAACAGAATACCATTCCTCCATGCCAATTCCCTCTCCCTTTCTCCAAAATATATAATGGTCAAGAAATATGATTCTATTCACTCTTCCCCAATTCGAACATGGAGATCAAGCCTTTCATTGCTGCCTTTGACTAGATAAGGTGTAAAAGGGCCAGAAGGATCCAGACTTCTTTCAATCCACCATTCAGGTTCACAGTATCGAAAGAGGGTGAGGGCGCCTGCCGGGCAAGGGCTGGAGATGAAATCGGCTGTAGCGCTAGGCTGAGAGAAAATCGGCTGTAGCGCTAGCAGCGCCACTCCAGTTCAAGGATCGGAAGGGAGAGGACTATGCTTCTCATACCTCTCCCTTCCCTGTCCGCCAGGAGCGGGTAGGCAAATACTCGCCCCCAAAGTCTCAGGCGGTAAAAGCCTTAGTCCGGAAACAGTAGTGAGCTACTGAGCGAGAGTTCCTGAGCTAGTTGGCCGGAAGAGAGTTGTTTTTTGAAGACGAAACGTAGTGCAGCTTGGGGGAAGCCCTGGTCCAGTAAAGTTAGGGGCAGTCGTCCAGTAGCGGAGGATAGTTGATCGATTAGCCTACGCTACAAGCAGCACGTTGTTCCTACCCCTTAACCTACCGGGGAGGCAAATCTTTAGTAGTTTTCAATTAAGATATTTATTGCTTTAGCCGCTCCCCCAAGTTCTTATTTGAAAGATACCGTTAAAACTCAAACTACAGCAGGAGGTTTAAGAATTCCTTCTTCTAGAGTTTTCGTTTTTTAAAATATTCCAGGTCTGGTGTCAAGGGCCTTGGTTCAGAGCCTGGGTCTGGTGATGCTGCCACAGATCATTCTAAGGATGGAACAACTTGCAAAGATTCTCCTGCTTCTGCCGAGAGGGCGGGATCTGGATATGGGAAACTTGACTTGGATTCGCCATCTTGGCAGCTTACTGGTTGAACAGAGGGACTTCCATTCTCTGCAGCTTCTCTGGTTGGTGCTTCTATCGAGGTTGGCCTCGAAGGCATTTCCTTGCGTTTAATCAGTCAGTCGGTTCGTAGCCTTTATTAAATTAAGGCCCACATTGGTTCGAGGCTCGCGGATAGGTGGGGAGTAGGAGGAATCAATGAAGTGCATTACTGCTGCCCCTTCGGATGGAATAGATGGACAAGAGGAGAGCCTTGAGTGCTTCCACTTGATCGGATGAAGAGACTGGATATACACGACCGGCTCTCGATAAGAGGTTGAGGAAGGGATGCTGATGCTTCCATTCCCGGTTCGGGGGATTCAACTGATAGAGATGCAGATGGATCGGATTCACTCGCCTTGAGGCCTTGAAAGACATAGAGAAGAAAGGCTTACAGGTCCTTTCCCAGCAGAATTATAGTCGCAGTTATCTTCTTCTTACGATAAATAGAACGAGTTGAAGGGGTGGTCTAACTCGATGTGTTAAGTATCCAACTTGGGTGATATGTTAAGGCGAGTTCCTGCTTTCAAAGTGGAGAACAGATGTTCTAATTATATCACAATAGCGTCTAATGATGGTTTTTCGTTAAAACGTCTCGCGTGCAAAGGAAGGCTGAAGGAAGCCGGGTGAGCTGCGTGGCATGGATCCGGATATCGGTATGAATCTGCAACTGGTTATGGAACAGGAAGAGATGCTGCAGGCACTTAGTTGTTGAATAGTCTGCCTATCCGAACGGTCCCACCTATCCCGGGTGAATCAACCTTCCCTCTCGGGCTCAATGATAGGCGATCAACGACTACCCTTCCCCACCTCAATTGAGTGAGTGTGCCCTACCTCTTATGCCTGCCTCTCTCTACCGCCTATCCGATGAACGGATCGGTATGCCCGACGACCTACCCGACTCTAAAAACGAGAAGTGGTTCCTACCTTCATCTTCTATCTCTGCTCGCTGGAAAGCATGCATTCCCCACCGTTCCAATTGCTGGAATGAGTGGATCATTTACACCCTCCTTAGTCTTCTATGGTTGATCGGCCAGGTTAGAGAATCAAAAGGAAGAGCAAGGAGGCTTTCTTAATTTCTTTACTGGATCATCCTTTGTTTCATCCCCGAGACCCTCCTTCTAAAGGAGGCACTAAAGCTGCTTTAACTGACCACCCCGCCCATACTTCACTTTTCAACTCATAGCTTAAGCTCTCAAACTAGAGCTATTCTCACTAAACCGAATCTGTAAATCGAAGACCGCTAAAAAGGGTCGCTGACTGGTGAGAGGATGACTCTCACTTTTCTAAGGATGACATTGTGCGACTTCTTTAGACTCTCAAGGGAGAGTTGAACCGGATAAAGTCTCCTTGCCGGAAGAGAATCCATTCCTGAGGTGAACGCTTCCCCAAAGGAAGCCGATCCTTCCCTCGAGCCTGGTCCCAGGGCATCGCTCTTCTAGTAGCAGCAGATTTCGTTCAATAGTTAGAAGTTCTTTTGGACACATAATAGGTTGTTATTGGTCGACTAATGGCCCACCCCATACGACTATAAGGGGTAAATAGCACTTTTCGGGGTAGCAACCGATCTTAGTAAATAACATCTTGTTTCAGGGAATCGGTTGTTCCTTCCCTATCCTATCTAATAGAGGAAGTCAGTCGAGAAGGAAGTCCTATAGCAGTACTAAAGGAAAGCAATTTCGCTTCTAGGTCCCGAGACTTAAGCCAACAATTTCGCTTAGCTTATACAAGACGACTCGATTAAGCAGAGGGAAATAACCGCTTTTGCCTTTGTTGAAAGCAAGCAAACACCTGGAATTAAGTCAATCAAGCAATAGCGTAACAGCTCTTGCCCCTAGATTGAAATGAAAGACCGTACGGGAAGAAAGGTATTGAGCTGCGTATGGGTCGCTATCGCCTTAGTTGAGGCCGATAGGATACGCTATTGGTCATTAGTAGTGGATTTCATTAAAAGACCGTAGCGGGAAGAAAGTAAAAAAAGAAGGTTTTGGTTGGCCAATCAGATCGGCCGTTCACTACCGTCCAAATGCTTCCTTTGTGAGAAGAAAGACGATTCGCCGAGGTCTCATATGATCCCCGACGGGACGTAAATAAGACGATTCACCGCAATTCCTTTTTCTAGAGCTTTAATAGTTATTTATGTTTAGGATCGTCTTGATCTTCATATTTGATTAAAAAAGAATAAGAAAGTATATATTGTTTTAGGAATTATTTCTTTCTTACCAACTAGTATAAAACCAGATTTCCTATAAACCGAGAGGGGGTAGGAAACACCAACTACTGGCATGTCCGAGCTAAGATTGGTTGAGGCGGGTAAAGACGGTTGCGTAGCTTACTTGGTAAAGGACTCCTTTAGTTTAGCGGTCATGGCCTTCTCATCTATATCAGGTCTAGGTGGTTTACTTGTACACCCCAATTCTCAGAGTTCACGTTCTGATCTACTTTTCAGAGAAGTTCCGTAGTTTTGGACAGGACAGATGGGAACCTGGAGGTAAAGCCTCTGTTAAAGCAATCGGGCTAATGCATGTATACTAGCTTACTAGCTTTAGTCGCTTGTGTACTGGCCTGTTAAAGGAAGCAGGGTACGCTGATTTGGGATGCTAACTAAGTAGATGCGTAAGCGAGGTGCGAAAGCAAGCAGGCAACAAGTGGATCGGGCTTATTCAAGGAGGCTACGTACTGAACTATTAAGTAGTGGATCAGGCTTATTCAAGGAGGCTATGTACTGGAACGAGAAGTCGGGCTCTTCTCTTTCGATCCACTAGCGCATACATAGTGCCAAAGAAGCGTGATAGAGATCCGGTCCGCAGCTGACTTAGTCAAGGCTTTTGCCCTAATCTAGTAGCCCAGAGATCTCAGGTCTAAGTCTAAGTGGTGTAAGGGAGAACCTAAGAGATTGCTTGATGCAGTCTAAGGCAGGCCTTGGTCTATGATTGAGGAATGCTAAAGCGAAGGCGCTCACCAGTAGGACGGCCTAGCAGGTCTAGGAAGGAGTTGGCCCTAGCCTTGTCACTTTGGTACGCCCTAGGTTGGACTGACTCGCAGACTCGCTCCCAAGAAGAGAGCCTATGGAGGGCCACGCCTTGTAGAGGTCATGCCTACTATAGCTCCCGGGCTAGAGAGAATCCATGGGTACCCATGACCTCTACAAGGCGTGGGTTGGGATGACAAAGCCTAGAGCCTTTCGGTTGAGTGAGGCTTCAAAGATAGAAGCCGACTTGAACGAGATAGCGGAGTCGGTATAGAACGGGACGAACTGGTAAGTATAGACCTGAATTCGCAACACCCCAACTCCAAGGGGCACAGGACTTTGCTGCCATGGTAGACTGCAACAAATAAAGAAATTGATGGGCACCCTTTACTAACGAATTGCCGCCTCTCTGTATTTTACTGGATACGTGTGTGAAACAAAGCTTCCCCGAGTTCAAATCGATCCCGGGTCAGCAGTCAATCTCTTACCTCTAAGGACTCTCTCCTACTTGGGGATCCCGACTAGCAAACTTATTTCACTCCAATAGCAACAAGAGCCATAAGGGAGATAGAAATTGGTTACCGGTCTTAGCTGCAACTCCCCCTAAAACATATACTATTATGCTACAACCGTAACCTGTTCTTAAAGTAGCTCTCCTTTCTTCCGATCGGACCTCTCTTTTGAGAGCTCCTCGCTCACATATCAACTCTAATATCACATGCCGAACATCTAGCATCGTAGAATAGGATGTTCGAAACCACTGCAACCGTAGTCGAATGTCCGAAGCTCCCTCCCCGGAATTGCTATACGTATGGGGTCACTGCAGAATGAAAAGATAAGGTGGCCGCTGTACGGAATGTTCCGTTTGAGCCAGTCAGTTCTTTTGCAGTAACCATCCTGTGGGGAACGCGGAGGAGGAGTTAGCTCTACCCGAGAACAACCCGAAGGCGCACATCGCATGGGTCAAGAATCGGGAAGGGGACTCCAGGCCGGAGAGATCAGACTCCCTGATCGCCGGCTCGAGTGGAAGACATAAACTCGAGTGAAAGCTCATGTCGGCGCGCGGCTAGGACTTTGATTGCCAAGCTAGCTCGGCACTCTTGCAGCACACAAAGGCTGACATTGTCGTGTAAGAATAGGGATGGCAAGCCATAAAGTCAGTAACAGGTCAAGGCATCAAGTCGGGAAGAGCTGCTCGGATAAGAGTTGCAGGTCTAACTCCGAGGATAGGAATAGCAGCTACCCGAAAGGCAGGTATTAGTTAGAAGTCCATAAGGGGAATAGCTACAAGCCAAGTCTTAACGTCTGGTCTATCAGTTACTCATATATTCCGTTTGGTCAGAGCTCTTCCCAAGATCTCCTCTGAGAGAGTAGTTCACAGTCAAGGGTTTTAGCTTCACGCCTTAGCAACCAGAGCAGCTACCCGAAAGGATGGGCAAGGCATAGTGTCCCAGTCTTAACGTTAACCAGTTCCTTCGGTTGCTATTCTCTCCCGTTTGTCACCTCCCCAGCAAGCAAGGGTAGAGCGGCAATGAAAGGCTGAATCGAGCACCAAAAGCGGATCTTTCAAGAAAGAAGAAGAGATGCGACTAAATCAGATACCTAAAGAAGCTGACCGCTTGCCGTTGAAGATGATGCGGTCAGTGAGTGACTCCTCAAACCATGCTGATGACAAGGATGCTGGGTCAACTGTTGACTCGAATGCTGGTGAGTCAACTGGTTCTGGTTCAAATGCATCTGGCTAACTAGCCACCTTTCCTGCTGCCCGCTAGTTCTACCTTGCCTTAATTATTTGCTTGTTCCGATTTGCTTGTGTAGCTTAATTCATTTTTGCCTTGTTCCACCAATTAGTCTATCCTTCCCCGCTTGTAAGCTAGGGAGGCGAAGCCCCCAACCTTAAACGGGGCGCCGCAAACTGTTCCGGTGAGTTAGTAGCTGCTCTTTTGCCGGTTTTGTTCCCTGTCCGAAGAACATAGTCGTCTGATTTTGTGCCTTCCGCTTCCGGAGTCTCTTGCTCTCTCAAAGAATCCTACATCGAGCTAACGCCGCAACTAATTAATCTAAACAAGCTTAGGATGAGCGCGCTAGCGCTACCAGCCCCAATTCGTTAATAGCGTTAGCCTTTATATATATAGGGCGTTTTCTTGCTGGTTTAAGCTAACGAATTGCGTTTTCTTGCTCATCAACAACATCTGAACTTGCTGATCGCTTTATCTTTATATTCCTCCCTCCGGATCCAAGCAATCAAATGCTAGCTAACCAGCTAACGGGAACTACCAACCAATGGAACCTGAGACCTAAAACATATACTATTGGTCCAGGCGTCCCAATTCGGATATTACATTCCCTCCGTTGCCTTTGATTTTTGACTAAGGCATTAATGAACTTCTTGAGGAAGGAGCTGAGAGGGCCCTTAATAATTCGCCGGGGTCGGTCTAAAGCTTGTTGTTTGCTGGAAAGGGGAATGGTGGTGGAAAGACAGATGCAGGAGAGTACAGACAGACAACACGACTAGCTCAACTACCCTCTTACTGGTATACCTTATCCTGACTAGCTGCGCAGTTGAGTTGCTCCCCAAGACTAGTGGGGGAGCTGCCTCACTGCTAGCTAATATCGAGAAATGTAGATTGCCAGGTTCCGGGTCCCTAATCGAACAGTGCAGCTAAGACTATTAGCTCACTATCCGAACAGGGCAGCTACTGTTGCTTACTAGCTCCCGTTACTAAATAGCTCAGAGGTCAAAGCGCTCCACTCCAACCGCTCCTAAAACTCAAGATACGAATAAGCAAAGGTGAAGCCCTAGCCTCTATTCCCACCTCTAGTTTAGGTGTATCGTATAAGATCTGAGAAAAGCTGGCTAACACTCATTGACCACAGGGCCAAAGGGAGGAGAAAAGCCCTTCCTTTGATGGCAGCTAGTTCAGTTAGGGCAGGTATGGGAGCGAGCAACCACCGATAGCAGGGCACAATTCAATACCAGCTGGGTCGGCTCCTACTCCTATCTTCCGGATGAACGAATCAGACTTAACCACTTTCTAATTTACAGCTGCTGGCAAGGTTGGGCGCCATGAATCTAGGGAGAGAACAAAGGAAAGTAGAGGATTCGGATTCGGATAGGCGAGTCAAGGCGTTTGTGTGAAAACAAACTCTATCTGTCTCAAATAGAGATGGGGAAGGTGTTCAGTCAGTAAGGAAAGCGACTCTTTTCTTTTTCACCTGGAAAGCCTGGTGTGGCGATCCGATCCCAGTTGATTGATCTCGACTTTACCAGCTCATGAATGGCATTCGTCAGACTTGAGCTGTAGGTTTCGACTCGCTCAGCTGTCTTGATGAAGATTGACTTCAGCCAAAGAGAATGAATTGACTTCGGGTTCGCACCAATATCTTTGAGACTTGCCGATCAACGAAAATAAATCCTTAAATAACATAGATAATAATTTTAATCGTTCAGTACGCTAATCTTGAAAGTTTCCATTTTCGATTGAGAAAGCGGCGGGCCCAGTGAGCTCTCAAATAGTGCACCAAAACGGGGGCCAGAGAGACGGTCAACCTTAGATCGGCTAAGATCGAATTGAACTGTCTTTGATTAAGCGACTCCTGCCCGATTTTTATTTCCGTCCCGGCAATTGACTTTTCTTTTTTGATGAATATCCAGCGTCGTAGCGCGTCTCTTTATATAGAGTCGTTCCTTCCAGAGGAGTAGTCTCTTTCAAGTTAGTGAAGTGAAACTCTGGACGGGGAAGAAGCCGTCAATACAGGAGAGTTTTAGTCATTGATTTTATGGTAAGTAAGGTACTAGTTCAGTTATAGTGCTGGAAAACTCAGATGCTACACAACTTATCTACTTCTGAGGCGGGAAAGTCTCTCAACAGCTCAATTCCCCAGACAGCGAAGCCGACAGAGAACCGCGCATTGAGTGCTTTGTCTAGTACGAGTTTAGGCATGAAGTTTGTCTGTCTTCAGTTAGTGCTTTGATCGAGCTCAGTTCGTTCCGTTCTATGCTGACAAATATAGGATAATGGCCGTTCGGCACTCATAAAATGGGCGTTCGAGTCTCGCTCCTGAGATTCTCGATTTCCGTAGTCCATAGCGGTAAGAATCTGCTGATCTATGATTGCCGACTTAAGAGAGTGGTCTGACTCTGCTAGTGCGCCGAGCTGCTTCAGTGAGCTCGAGGTTGTTGATGCGTCAGTTAGAATGAGTCAATCGTCCTCGGGAGAATGGGTGACTCATCCGTCTAAGAAGAGCTCCTACCTCTGGCATAATCGTCACCCTCTCATCAGCGGTAAGCCAGTCCGTTGACAGACCACCGGGATGCAAAGAATCGCACTAGGCATGGTAAGCCCGCACTCAAGCTGATATGCAGATAGACGTCTTCTTCGATTACAGGTGGTATAAGGGTCAGTCATAGATGAAATCCTATGATAAGAAAGGTAAATAGGAGTGAAAAGGAACAAATTAATTATATAACAATATCCATCGAGAAATTCATTCGAAAGTCTGCATCTGAACCGGGTAGTAGGTCGTATAGGTAAAGAGAGGGAATGTGTGGATCGATCACCACTAGTCATAAAAGCTAGGACTGACAGTAGCAGTAAGACTTCCAAGCGCATGTTAACTTGAAGCAAGAAGTCTTAGGTAAGGCCCTCGATTCGAAGAATAGCGTATATGTAGTCAGAGGCAATTCGCTAATATGGAGCTGTTTATATCGGCTTTCTCTCCTCTAGCATGAAGCGGGGTTGAGGACATGAGAAGAGTAGGGGCAATCAAAGCCAATGCCACGGGGGTGGGACGAAGCGATTCAACATAGGAAAAAGTCCGTATTCCAAGGGGATGGACATGGACCTAGGGAAGTGATTCCGACCTAATATTAAGAAAAAAAGAAAGCCTTTTTTAAAGCACAGGGGTAGAGAACAGGGGTGGTAGGGAAGGTGCGATTGAGCGATCGTCTGTAGCTGAACTTGCCTCTCGGAAGGAGTCTAGATCCTAGTTCAGCTGGACTCTCTCGTTCTTCCAGTTTCCTTCGATTCTTTAGATTAGTCATCTGGATTCGTCAGTCTTGTTGGTAGCCCGTAGTCCCTTTTCCAGTCTCAGGGAGGGATGAAGATAGAACCGATTCAACATAGGAAGAAAGAGCCTATTCCAGGCACTTTGATGCGTTTAGCCGGGCTCATTTCACTCCTAGGTTGAACTACTTCCATTAGTTGGCTTAGGTCTCAATCCGGAGTATAGGTCTCAGTCCTTAACTTCCTTCGCTCACATGGTCCTATGGTTTTTGATTCCTTGTTTAGTTGACTTGACCCCCCAAAGTCTAAAATGCAGGACCTAACAAACTCTCTACGTTCGTACTTGCAGCTAACAAGTCAGAAGTGTCCCCTGAGTCCGAGTTAGCTGTTCTAGTTCTAGTTCAGGACAGTATGGAACCTCTTGCTTAGGGCTTTGGAAGCTAGCAACCAGCCCGGCATAAGTAGATCGGAAGTTTCCTGTTTGACAAAGGGGCGGCGTAAGAGTCAGTAAACAGATCAGGTGTAGCGGGATCAGATCTTCATAGGCAGATAGGTTGCTATGATCATTCCTTCGATCGTGTCTGACGTTCGGGTACGAGAAGCGAGGGGGTCTTATAGCTTAAGAATCTGGGTAGCCGTCCAGGTCAAAGATGACTGCTACTCAACATCACTCCGCATTGGCGAGATAAAGTTGCTTTGTCAATGCCTTCATAAATAGCATTTTATGTTTCACCTTGAGAGAGCCTTTCATTCCTGCTTTTTCTTACTCCCAAGTGACAACAGGAAGAGGGGAACCGTCAGAGTGAAGAGTTGTTTGCCCTGCTCACTGCTATGACTATGATAGGAATGAGGGAATGTAATTCCTCGCCCATTTACAAATTAATAGAAGGAAAGCGAGTATAGCACTAAAGATCAAACTGTGAAGTTGATAGAAGCTCACGTCAGCAGCGTCTGAACTGCTGATAGCTGGATAAAGAAAGAGAGGAAATACCCAGCTTACAAGCTAGAATAGGTAAGAGATGATGCGGGTACTAGGATAAGAGCGGGCCGACCTTAGAACAGGAGTGCCTCTCGTCTTCAATCGAGGGCTTAAGAATTCCTTCTAGAACTAGAAGCACACTGAAGGTATGCCCCTTCCTTATTGACTGGAACAAATGAAATCCCGTGGGGAAGAATATCTTGGTCCAACCGAAAGGAAAGCACTGGGAGAGTACACGGTTTTGCACGTAGAATGTCTAATAGTCATCAAGAATCGTCTGATTACTCTACTAGATACGATCCCCTAGAAGAGGCCTAACTAGAGGCCAGGCCGAAGGTTTACCCACAAGGCAAGGTTCTCTCGTGTTTTAGACAGGAATCAGGGATGTTTAAACAGGGTTTCAGGGGAAGCTGGTGCTTTTAGAAGATTAAGGTAGCGAATTCCGGAGTTCAAGTCGTGGTTGGGTTTGAAAGTATATACATAGATATGGATGCGCCTTCTGTTGACTTCGACGTTGCGAAAAGGTGTCCCCAAGCCTGGGGATCTCTTAATAAAGGGTAGGCTCTATGTTCATGTGAATTCACGATGCTTCATCCCGAAGAGACAAGTGTTTTGCCCTCCTTTCTAAGTAGTCCGGGTAGAAGTGGATATTCTCGTGTTTTGGTCTAGCTTCTTTCTTCACAGACTTACCGAGGCAATTAACCGAATGCAGCAAGTCCCATTGGTTCGGCTTTTTAGCGCTTGATGCGGAGTCATCTTCCGCTCTTCCCGTGCAAGAATGTCAGAAATTCTTTGATGTTCTTCTCGCCGTAACCCAAATTCATTGTTGTGTCATCTACCATGCTCATCATGTCAGACCCATAAAGAATTGGGAGAAGCTGGCTTGACGACTCAATGGTGCTATCTCTCGAGACTGGACTCCAAGTCACTGTCTGATTCATTTGACCGATAGGGCTTTTTCAATGAAATGGGATTTTCCTTTGGAGCTGGGCCACTTCTTCCAAGAATTGTGAGTGAATCAAGGGCATCCCTTTGATAAACTATTTCAGGCTTTCAGCGATTCTATTATGGCATGGCTATGCTGTTATTAGGATTAGCCGATGCCTATTAACCAATGCCCAAAGGTTCATCACGATCGGGCGATCAGGCAATTCTAAACATTAACATAGAATGACGTATTTTTTTTTAATGGCTGACGAACTACTTACTTGTGTTTGGTTACTACATTAAGATTTCAATCTCACCTGCAGGCAAGGCATATCTCATCTCGTGGATCTGGAAAGACAGTCCTACTTATCCTCTTACGCTTATGCGTCTATTTCAGCGTATTCAGTCTATGTTTATTCTTCTGCCTTTGACTTCTTTTTTTTGATGCTTCATAGGATGATGACTCTAACTCCGCAAGCAAAGAGGGTCAGTCAGCCCCCAGTTTTCGTTAATTGCTAGCTTAAAGCTCAAATAAATTCCTCCAGACGTCATTACTAAGTAAATTGGAACTTCCTTGCTAACGTTGAGTTGGGAGAAGCCCTTCTGCTAACTTATTGAAGTAGGCAAACCAAGCTGGCTGGAAAAGACGAGCAAGGAAAGATTTAGGCTAACAAATATATTACTCTAAGGGCACAACTTGCCTCGAGCTTCGACGTTCCCTAACGCTTCAACAACAGAACAGACCTTCATTGTCAGGCACAAGCCTTCCTCTTCGTCAATGATTATGGCTCGCTCCTGTCTTGTAGTTCGATACACTACTCTAAGGCCAGTTGCCTATACAACATCTTGACTTTCTTTATAGTACAGTCAGCTTTGGTTATCGCTACACCCTCTCTAGACAAACGATTTGATTCAAGCCACTCCACTACTGGTACAGTAGCATCCTGCCTTACTAATCGTATAGGCACCCGGGAACCCTACTCAGTAAAGAAGGGGATAGAGAGGCAGGTACGCAGAAAGAAGAAAGAAGCAGCAAGAAAACGTATGTGCCGCTATTAACGAATTGGGGCTTTCGCGCGTTAGCGCTTATCCGTTGCTTGTTCCGTTGTTTGTTGCGCAACGGCTTTCGCGCTAGCGCGCTCATCCGTTGCTTGTTCGCTCATCCGTTGCTTGTTCCCTCCTGACCATACAACGACTAGAAACTAGAGCTCCTTGCACACTGACTTCAATCGTATAGAGATTTCCCACTGCTTACAAGTTAGAATAGGGTCGATACCAGAAACTACGACTGAAACCTACCTCTCGTCCGGTGATAGCAATATAGTAAGTGATTGCCTACTTTATATGTCCGGAGACGCTTACTGCACTGCTTCTTCTGTCAAGGCAGGCAGGCGGTTATCAGGATGTAGACAAGGAGGTAGGCTTAGAGCCAGCAATAAAACTAGCAAAGACAGCTCTACCGCGAGCGAGTAGCCTTTGCCAAAGAAGCGCTAAGAGCTTACTTGTTGCCTTGCCTGCGTTAGGAGAGGAGTGAAGGGAGGAAAGAAGAGTTGTACCGAAGACTTTCTCTTAGCATACAAGACAGAGTTCCCTTAGCCGTGCAGTGAGCGGTACCCCATCCACACAGTGCTGTCTACGGATCCTTTCCCGGATTCGGGTTAGTATTAGTCTCCCTAGCGGCTTAGTCACAAGCTCCCTGCCCTCTTTTTTTTATAGCTTATAGCAGAAGTAAGGAGTGTGCAAGTCTAGTTGTCACGAGCGAGGACTTCGTCTTTCAATAGAAGAAGCATTATCGAGTGCAGTCCAGCGCTTCGGCTTAGGGTAATAGCCCTAAAAGAAGCAGTCAACGGTAGCCGACACCGGTTTAGTTACCATAGCCCTAGTCTTTTAGCGGGCTCAAGGTGACTTCTAACCAGGAGTTTCTCAGAGCACACAATAAAGAGTGCCGTTGGCTACTCTGGTTTCGGGGCACGCTTTAATGAAATAGATCGCTTGGAGAAAAAGAAAGAAAAACACTCGTACCATTACTTTAAGAAGAGAATCCTTGGTTTGACCGACGGAGTGGGAATACGAGATCTAGGCAAGCCGCTACATGTTCTCCCCTTGCCCGTCGGTAGTCATCTCGGTAGTATAGTCATCATAGTGCCGATCTTTCTTCACCATCTTGGGATCATATTCCTCAGAAAGAAGGTTTTTGGACTCTTCCTGGCTTGCTCTGCACGCCCAGCTGCTCATGATGCTACCAAAGAGGGAGGATCAATATCCCTCAGATGAGATCTCTCAGAGCGGCCTGTAAGAGGCTCAGAGGTGTCTGGTGGGACAAAGGTCATAATTGCTTTCCAATAAGAAGGGCTCTTTCCACGGGTCCCCCAAGAAGAAGGGGCGGTTGGCGAGGTGGATCAGAAGTTAAGGCACTATTTCTTAGCAGCTCCGGCTCAGCTCGATAAAACTGCTCATGGAACTTGTGTTCCAACTCGTACCAATACCCATTGTTAATTGAGTTTTGTCCGGTGCGAATACCTTTGCACCTGCAAAGAGCGGATAGGGAGAGAAAACTCCAAAACCAAACCGAAAAGCAGCATATTTCTTATATACGAGACCACCCCGCCATTCCTCATTCAAGGTAGGCACAGGGAGGAAAGAGGGAATCGCATCGTGAACGAGTAGAGCGCATTCTCGGCACTCTGGAGAGACGTGTATCGGCCTTAGAGGAAGGCGGCCAGCCAGCCCGACGTGTCAGCGCTTAGCTTAGGACGAGCTCGAGGGCTTAAGCGAGCGCTCGTTAGAGAAGGAAAAGCTGGATGCTAAGGCCGGGCAAGGACATTGTTTTTTAGCTCGGTAGCCTCACTGATGAGATCAATAGACTCATAAAGGCGGTGAGCCAAGGATCAACGGATTCGGTGAAGATCAAAGTGCCAGAGCTAATAGTAATGTAATGCTCGAAAGGCGCTCGAGAACTTATTGTGTTGTGGGACATGGAGCAAGATTTCGGCGCGCTTCGGAACATGACTGAAGAAGCCAAAGTGACTATGGCCGCCATGTATCTTGATGGTTCAGCCAAGCTCTGGTGGCGGACCAAGATGGAGGAGAGGACATTCGGAATGGTCGATGCTCGATCAAAACGTGGGACGAGTGAAAGGCCGAGCTGAAGGCTCAATTCCTGCCCGGCAATGTGTCATGGATGGCCCGACATGCGCTAATGAGCTTGAAGCAGACAGGCCTCGTGGTGAAGGCATTCTCGGCACTAATGTTATGTTGGTCGAGATATGACTGAGGAATTGAAAATGTTCATGAAGGCACTTCAGCCCTGGGCTTCGAGTCGAGTTCAGGCGCCACGCATATGCTATGCCTTTCTCTGGAAGTGATCTTGACCATAGAAGGGCCAAGGTTGCTTGGGCTACGGGATTTGAAACTGAATAAAGCTTTCGCCTAGGAATCTATAAAATGGAATCTTTGAATCATGCAGCTTTGCTCAAGCACATATGGCACCTCTGCTCAGATGGGGATCATGGCCTCCCCTCCGGATCTTAGTTGTCCTCCTCAACCAACATATTGATATACTAAGGACTGGCGAATTCACACTTCTTCAAGTTCAGCCTCGTGCTTCAAGGCAGGCATCCGAAACAGATCTGGGACTTTGCACATGCTCTTACCATGTCCCGCGGAAAACCGGGATGTCGAGGATACCAATACAGAGTGAGAACAGTATGGTAACCTACATAACTCATCAGCCTCATGGATGGACACGATCCCTTACCCTGTGCTATAAGTCGCGCCTTAGCCTATCTTGAGAAGGAAGAAATAGTTAGGTTGGACAGCCGAGGTACCTTACTTCCCAACTGAAGGAGATGTCTAAATGTCATTAGATACGGAATTGGAAGATAGAAAGGATGGTTCGGTCCCCCCATCCAAATCGCCTTAGCATTTAGCATCTCTATCTTCATTCCTTCCCATAGGCATTAGCCTCAGAATCTCCATCTTAATCCCATTCACATCGTTAGAAGGAAAATCTGAAGTATCAGCCAAACCGACCTCTTTCTCCCAAACTAAGAGTTCCCGACCCAAGAACTATTCTTTTTCCCGAAGCTGAACCGTTAGGATTAGGATATAGAAGCATTCGTAGCTGAATCAAGGAATGGGTAGGACTCAGTTCCTGGGAAGGAATCCAATTCATTCGATTCTATGTGTGGGTAAGGAATAACAACACAAGCCTTTAAGGCGGAATAGAAGCCTTTTTATTTCCTTTCAAGGAAGGGAGCTTTTTCATTAAAGAATTCCAAATCACCGTGGGGGATATAGGGCATCCGAATACGTTGACTCACCTGCCGAATCCTGCGCCCTTTCATCCGCCAAAGCATATGAAGAAGAATTCTCCGCATCCAAAGCTGCAGCGGCTAAAGTCCGTACCTGTAGAAGAGTAACCATTTGCCAAATCTAAAGATACAGACGAAGCCTACGAAGACCCTGAATCTGCGGATCCAGGGCAATCGGTGGGTTTTAGTGGGGACAGGCTATGTATGATACCGATGTTGGGCGGTTCAAGGTGGGTCGTCCGAAAAAGATCCAATAGGGTATTCGATTTCACCGGTATAGCCATTTCTGCCTTGGATGACATGGCCAGGAATGCCGATGGTCAAAATCACAGGGGCATCGACCCTTAAATGCATTTCGCAAAAAGATCCACTTGTAACATTTCCAGATCTTTCTGCTCCTTCAAATTCAAGTGATATTGGTGCTCGCTCCGGTGCTTATAGCTTCGTGGATCTAAATCACCATCTCGAGATGGAAGATATGCAGTTGGTTTGCCCCTGTAACTAGAAATTTCATAAGAGAAGACAGATGGTAGCGTAGGGTAGAGTAGATTCGACGGTTGCGTAGAGAAGTTCTACGAACCTTCTTTCATGATGTAGTGGCACATCGAGATTGGGTTTTAAGTATACCTGACTGTATCGAAAATCAAAAGAAGAAAGAGAGACTCTTTATATATATACGAAATTCCCTCTTTAGATTAGAATTCGAATAGAAGTTGTTGTTCTTTTTTTTCTCCCATGCTTTCTTTCTGTTGGTCAACAACCAACCTAAGTGATCCTGTCTGGAGGAGTAATGAGTTAAAGAAAGATTGCTCAAAAAAAAGAATCAACTATTCAACCATCTGGCTTCCACAACTTTAATAAATATTTAACTTTAAAATATAAGAATGACCGCGCTTGTTCGACATGTCGTTTTCACGTGTCTCTTGTTCGACATGTCACTGAATCCTTCTTTGTCTGTAATTGCTATGGGAAGGCTTGACTTAGAGGAGATCCGGACGCTTCCTTTAGAGGACGCCCTCGAAGAACTCTGGGAAGTGGCGGATGATGTACTAATCGAGGCAACTGCAAAGAAGTTGCATCCCCTATTGGAACAAGCCGGGATAGCGCTTTCTCCCGAGCTTGTCGAGAAAATCACCGAACGTATGTTCTTTCCGGCGACCGAGTTCCCCTTTGAGACCGTTCTTGCGAATTATAATAGTCTACTTCAGTTCGGAGCTGAATCTGAGACTTTTACTCGGGCGGTAGAGGTCGCACTACATAAGATAAGTTGTTCTTCCTTTACTCAATTTTAAAAGCAATTGCTGCATTGTGAAGAATTGGTCTGAAACGAAGCACTTCGTCTATGGGCATTGTAGAAAGGATAGAATATGACCGTAATCGTTCTTCTCGGATCGCTCCATTCCAATATTATAACATTACTTGCGGAGACTAGAGTTAATGCAAAGTTAGCACAGCAGTCCCAATCGTTCCGCCATCGATTACAGGCAAACCTTCCCCAAGCTACAGCCCTCATTGTCAGCAGATTCAAGACACAACTACCTGTACCACAACCACTGGCATATGCGGTATGCGGGTGTCAGGTCTAGGTCTAGATGGAGGTTCTCGTTCCAGTTCAGGTTATAGTTCGAGCGAAAAAGCATTGCTTTTCCCTTGTTGTACCTTTCCTTGGTGAATCTATTGATTCTTACTACGCCGGGGCGGGAAAACAACTTCCCTACTAAATAAATGGATTGGATTTCGTTCAGTGAGCTACCGTTCTATTAGAACTTGGAACTTCGACTGCACTTTCTTGGGCTGTGCCCTCCGGTGTGGGAAAAAGAAAGCCCAATCCCTTAATTTGTCATTCCTTCTATGCGTGTGCCGGAACAGAAAAACTTGTAGAATGAGACCCGTGATCGAGATGGTTTAGTACCACAGCTACCCGGTCCAATGACAATGGGGATTGTGACCCAGGTGTTGATGATGCCATCGGCTTGAAAACCTCAAGTTTTCAAGGAGGGTTTTCCTCGCTTACACCTTGGCCTTCTGGCTATCTTGATAGAAGCAATTATCTTTTGAAAGACTGAAGCCCAGCAGGAACGAAATGAGAATCTATTGGTGGTACGTAGTTGCTGTGCCTGAGAGAAGCGGCTAACATAGATGCTAGGGAAGGCGGTGAAGGATAAGAGTGGATCGGTAAGTAGAGAGGTGTTCGATTGAAGTGGCAGCAGAAGAATCTTCTCAAAATGGATGGACTAGTTAGGTATATTCGTAGGAGTCAGCGCACAAAGATTCTATACCAGTAGAATACACTACACAAGGATTCTCGAGCAACTATTCTCGTAGAATACACTACACAAGGATTCTCTACAAAAAAATAGGAGTTAGCGCTCCAGTAGGGAAGGGGGGACCTCTTGAATAAGTCATAATTGCATAACCTATCTCCGTACTGTGAGAAAGACCTCCTTAAGAAGACGGGGGCAGACCGCACAGAAGAAGAAGTCATCGAAGAAGTAATAATGGGGTAGGAAGAGGTAAACTAACCCTATTGCTAGTCTTTGTATTTCTAGTGTCCTCAATTGTCCGCCTCTGAATGGCTTTGTCAGAGCTTTCTGTCGTTCCGTTCCCTCAGGTCTTGGGGGAGTAGAGCTGCTTCTTTCTGAAAGGATTCGAACACGCCTCATTGGAGAACTTGTTGTAGTATCAGGTATTACTAGGAAATTCAATGCAATATACGCTAGGTCAATCCATTCCTATAAGGCCGGTGAGCCACGAAACGTCTTTTCTCACTCAAGTAGGGCGCCATGGTTGTTAGGGGTCTCAGTCAGCTTTAGGCCGTTTTCCAGCAGGGTAGTATGAATACTAGTTCTTATCCTTGGTTGCACTGATTAGTTCATCTTTTACACTTGAAAGCAGAAGGGGCATAGCGTTGCTCGCGATCCATTCCTGTAGTTATTGGCTGTAGTGAGGTGACCCTCTTATGTATGAGAGGAGCGCCCCTCCCGTTGTGAGTTGTCCTACCTAAGTTCCCAGCTATCTTTGTTATAAACTTCCGTAGTGAATTGCACCTCCTCTCCCCGTCGATCTTTCCGCTAGTCAGTAGCTCACTTGAGGAAGCGAATGCGAAAGAAGAAAGAATAGAAAGAGAAAGACCCCTATTGGATTGTACGAATTGATTGAGAACTACCAAGACGAAGGAAGATCGAGAAGTACGACTTTAGGATCTCGAAGTCCGTGTGGAAGGGGCAGGCGAACGAGAAGGTTTCATCCCTATAATCTATTTTCTCCTTGAGGCTAGTAGGTTATAGGGGAAAGAGCAAGCTAGAGGTACAACCTAAACAAGCGTAAGATCTGAGGGAAGCGAGTCGTAATCGAATTTACCTACCTTTTAGCTTAGAGTAAACAGACAAGCTTATCCAGTTATAGCCCCCTTCTAGTAACTAGTAACAAAAAAGCTATTCATGTCAGTGGGGAGTGAGCTCGGGTGAAAGCTTTGCCAGCGAACCTCTTTAAGAGGTGATTAGTCTCCTTACGTGGTGGCGGGGTCGTCACGAGCGTCGACAACATCCTTCTCCTACACACTAGGCAGTCCATTGCTAAGGACTCGGTGCTCAACCGTGCCCATATGCTAGTTGAAACCAATCTTACCTTATTTACGATAAACCCCGAAAGAGACTGCTCAGCCTATGTCCTCCAACGTTAGGTAGTATCTTGCGCTTAAATGGACTGGCCCCGCTTTTAGGGAAACTATATCCGCGTTAGATCTGAGGGCGGCAATGTTGAGAGGGCGAAAGCACACAAAGGAGGCGCGCCATCCAAGTCTTTCAAGTCGGAGGTTGATCCAACAGATGTGACTACGCATTGCTCTTTTGGAAGAGCAGGGGAAGATCTGGAAAGGAAGGAAGCCCGATTTCACGGTAAATAGCATCTCTCCTACCGGACTGTCTTTTTCGGGCTTTCGCGGAGCCCCCCGCTAACGCAGCATCCGTGGTGTGGTGCTACGAGTCGGCCTCAGGAAACAAACCTCTTAGAGAATTGTGCTCGCTAGCCTTCCACGCCATCGGCTTATCCGGTCCCGCACGGGTGCTTCTGGCACCTTCTTGCGTATATGTAAGTCGACCTTCGAAAAGATGAAAGCATTCCATCTATCAGGCTGGTTAAGTAATCAATCATCCAGCTGAATTCGATATATGCTAACAGGACAGGGGAAGACTTCGCTTAGGGTTGCGAAGCTCGCTTCGACGCCTCGATTTCATTTTTTTCGTCAGAGGTCTTGTTGTGAGTTGAGCAATGTAGGGCTGTACGCCGGGCCATCTAAGAAAGCGGATCTCTATCTACAGGGATTCTAGGCTCTTTTACACCCAAGGGAAAGCGTATCGAAAGTCGCAACTTTTAAACTTAGCCTAGCCGATTTGGTTGTTGGATTTGTTGTGTTCTACTGCCCTAAGACTTTGAAATGGGGACGCTTATTAATAAAAAACCAATGTCCGCCTTCTCGTACTGATGTGGCAAAGTGAAAGTGTAATTAAGCAAGATTGACCGCCCTTTCAGTATGTAGTAGTGTCTACTGCCTGTCAGAATGGCTACTGACACATTGCACGAGGTGGCTAACCCGCGGAATAGCTTTTGGGTCGGCAGAATATAAATAACCCCAATGGTGATTCCGAGACTTATCCTACCTACTCAAGCGGCAATCAATACACATTCAGTGATTTCGAACATCACATCACTTAGAAATCCGGGTTTGGGGGTTCAAGCTATATATTCATTGATATTGAGGAAGTAGAGGCAGATCAAATCTGTGCCATCAACTTGACTACATGGAACTCTCAATCTAGCGTTCAAAGGAATCCTTTCTATCCTGTGAGCTCGAACCGGAAGTTCAAGCCCTGCTCTTTCCCTTTATACACTGCCTGCTTTCTTCTCCTGATCCTCCTGCTAATAAAAGTGGCGGATCCAACTCTCTGTTTTTTTTATGAACCAGTTAAACTCTCCATCTATGTCTGCATCCGAGCGGGAAGAGAAGTCGAGTCCATCTTTGTCTCCACTCAATCCTAGCTCGCTAAGCCGTTGATTTCCATGGATCCTTATAAACTTTGAGTCGTGATGGCCCTCGCGAGAGATTGAGATAAAAGAAAGGATGGTTTAGATGCGGGGAAGAGGGGAACGAGATGACTGGCTAAGCTGCTCCACCAGGTCTCATTTCCGGCCGGGAGATGGTTTGTATGGATGGTTCGGGCAGCCGGTTCCGGAACCACGAGCTTCCTGAGATAGTTTGAATTAGATTCATTGTTTGAAAACGCGGATTTGGTTCACTGTCGGTCGATTGACCGGTGGTTTGGTTGTTCTTAAGGCTAAGGGATGGTGGATGGGGGCAAAGAGAAGAAGGGCTAAGGCCTAAAAATTCCACTGATTGATTCTTTGATCCCGTCCACAGGTTCAGTGGTAGGTGGTTCCCCTTGACCTAGCTTTTTCTCCTTCTCTGCGGAGAATTAAAGCAAGCCATGCTTTTGAGGATAAAAATGATGGTTAGTTCGAGTCAGCTAGCTGCTCATTCAGTTCAGGTGGAAGGCAACAAGAACACTAGGAGAGGTGTGCCTGGATTGCTTGGCAATGGGATCAAGAGATGGGATTTTGCTGGCTTAACACCTTTCGGGTTAAAATCAATCAGAAGAGCTGGGTTTGAAGACTTTGAACTGCGCACCCTTTAAACTTTTCTAATAATAGAAGTAGAATCTCGACCTTTTTTAAATGCATTGTCTATGCGGGTTTCTTCTCATTGGATGCTAGAGAAGATAGGTCTGGCTTGGGCTGGGTCACCGGGATCAGAAAAGTCTGGATAGGAAGACGAAGAGGGCTTGGACCCGCCTCAGGTGATGCAAATGATGGTGATCCCTTGGATGCTTCTTACCTTTCACTGGCTTCGAAGCCCTGCGGGAAAAAAGGGGCTTGCTCTCGTCTCGATAGGAGAACGACCGATAGATTGCTTCTGCCGAGGTTCCCGGCACCCAGAACAGGACCTAGTGAGATGTTCCTCAATGGAGATGAGGATGGAGTGCTGGTTGCTTCGTAGCCAGCTGGATGACTTGGAAGAGAGAGATAGGGCCGAACGGTGTAGCTGCATCACTGAGTTGCTAATGGCAACAAGTATCTCTTCTTATCCGTGAAGCAAAACTTGTAACTATCTCCCTTTCCGGACTAGGGACTTGGCTTATGGCTATGGGTATAGAGTGAAAGGCCTGCCTCTCTTAAGCATTTTCCATCCTTACTTTAGGTTTCGCTGCTCTTTGATTGATGTGAATGCTATCATCCGCTCTCTAACAACCTAGCCACTTACTGGGATAGGATAGCTTTCTACTACCAACTCTGATAGGAATGCACTTCTCCCGGGTGGGGCGAGGAAATGGTCCTCATTCAACTCGGAAGAATAGCCGTCTCTTATCCCATAGCCTTACCTTGCAGTCTCTTTACAAACACGAACTGTCGTCAGGTGGCAGGCTATTGAACCACTAGAAGGGGAACTGCTTACAAATAGAAGGTGTCCTCTTTATTAGACTTTGCCGTAGCTACCCTGACCATTGCAACAACTTAAGCTACTCACGCTAATCAAGCCATAAGGAATCAATCAGCGAAAGCATCTTAACCCAGGCAACCAAACAAAGGTATTGCAACGGCTTGTTGAGTGCTTGAGTTTTAGCTTTTCGTGGGGCATGTTAGAAGTAGATCCAGGTATGCGGTAAGACAAGAGCGTCTTCATTCTCCGAGGTTGTTTTTTATATGCACTTCCTTATGTTAGCAAGAAAAAGAAGGAGCTCTTCTTGTTATAGAAGAAGCTGCTATTCTTGTTATAAAATACGTAGCTACGGAAATGAGTCTACTCAATGGAGCTGTTCTACTATCTGCTCTTCCCGCTGTTAGAGTAAGCCTTGCTAGTCTTTGAGGAATCTCAGCTGCTCTTTTCACGGCTCCGCTCTTTATGACTTTCCCATTCAGGGCTCTAAAGGGAGTGAAGGCACTTAGGGGTTAGGGCAGCGAGTGACCCCGGGTCATAATTAAGAAATATAAAGTCAAGTCGGACATATCAAAGTCTCAAATGAAGTGCCTCTTGAAGAAATACCTTCTTCTTCTGAAGATCCGAATTCGAGAAGGAATGAACCTTGTCTAATACTATACCTTCTTCGATCTTCCGAGGAATCCCAGGTAGCAGTAGGCAAGTAGTTAATCATATCCCATTCTCTAACTAGAACTCCGAGTGAGCTTTTCAGGGCTATGACGAGGTGCGAAGCGAAGCAAGGATCTGAATAGAGTTACGTCGTCCCTTAACACAAAAAGCTTTATTCTGTTTCAAATCCTAAGGCCTATGGTTCGTTTTGTACTCTATTAATTTCTGACTCATCATTCTGCTAATGAAAGTCTTCCCATTCCCATTAATACCATGATGATTCGCATTTCGAACAGCATCCATAGAAAAAAACCAACCTTCCATCTTGCTTGGCCCTTATTTGGTCTTTTCTTCATACGAGATCCGTGATTCCTCTCGATTTGTAATCTAATTGGTTCCGTTAGGTTAGCTATATGCTGTGGTTGGATCGACCATTTCCGCAGAGGGCAGTGAGATAATATGTCTTGAGCAGTTATGTATCCAGCGGTCTCCTCCCCCGCCGTAACACCCAGCACATTGTGCAATTCAGCATCTGTATTCTAGCTAACGAAGGAGAGCGCTTCTAAGACTAAAGCAACTTCCTTCTTACCAGCTCGGCGAAGAAAAGGAATTGATTGTAGCCTCTGTCTCTATGTTATCCACCCCCGTCAACCGGACCCTCGGTTGATCGAACTGCGCTGCCAGCTGAAACCTCCTCATCGGATTACTTGGGCCTCCCACCAACTAGAACAAGAAAAGGTGTTTCAAACTACTCGTATAGGGGCGGGCAAGCAGCCTACCCCTTGTGATCAGAACCTGATTGGAGACCAGAAGGATCAGGATAAGAATGCTGAGATAAGGGATTTTATAATAGATAGGAAATTACGCTGAGTCAAGTAGAGCAGTAGCGTCACGGAGCGAGAAAAGGCAGGCAGCCCAAGCATGAAAAAAGGTGCTTAAACTCGAGATTTTTGCACTGATTTTTGGGCGTTTTCAAAAAGCGTAACGTAGGATAAAAGAAAAAGCATACTTTAAGAGTCATTCGAGGGGCAATATTAGCATCTGGTCGTTGCGAACTGCTTGAAGCCTGGTCAGCCAAGACACGGTCTCGTGGGTAAGGCAGTGGAATGCCGGAGCTTGCTCTAAGCGGTCTCGTTTCTGTATGCTGGGCGTTCTGATCTGTATGAAGCCATACCCCGCGCGGGCCGTTACATATGATTCGGTGATATCACCATATCTTTCTGCTTTGAGTGTTCATGAAGCTGGCCATACATGAACGTTCTAGTTCCTCGTTGACTATCGCCTTTATGGAGAAAATGCCACATTTTATTTCTTTCCTCAATTTTCCGATAATTAGGCTTAGATAGCCGGGGACGACCCAAAGAAAACAATGTCTCTAAATTGACAAAGGCCTATAGGGCCGATGAATCCCAGCCTGTAGGGCCTCCAACTGACTCTTTCCAGTTGGACGGTGGGGCTATAAGGCATCAGGACTAGATAGGGCGGGCTTACTTTGAATGTCGTTCATTTGTTGCTCCAACACCTCATTACGCTGCTCTTCCACGAAAGCAGAGCTGCCAGCCAATTCTTTCTACTCTGTTGGCGAACCTGGTGTCGTACTTAACCGGTTTTCATCTCAGTTCCTGTTTCTGGCCATGCTTATTCCTCCGGACCATAAGTGGGGTTGCCGGATGCTCTCACCGGATCAATAGAATACGTGTATGTGTTTACACGTGTGCGAGAGAAAGCTCTTCCCCAGAGCCGGTTTCCCTTTAGGAAGAAGCGCATGTTTGTGATCCGCAAGAACACCCACGGGAGGACTGCCCGTCGTTAAAAGCCCTGGCACTTTGATGGGTTGTTCCGGAAGAAGCCATTCCTTCCCCTTTACTTGGCCTGCCCCGCCTACTCCCATGGATGCGGAAGGGATTCAACTGATGAATCTCGCTTCAACTAGGACAAGAATAAATTAGGCCGCAAGAATTCCTCTGCTTTCGTTTAGCATGTAGCATAAAAATGGAAAGATTCGGCTTGCTATTCGCTTGCGTCTTTGTACGATCGAGTTTCTCATTTTGATTGGGGTCGTGGGCTCGGGACATAGTATGCGGGTAGGCACGTATTTAATTCATTCGTCGAGGATGGGGACTATTTAATGGAAGGAGCAACCATTAGTTCGGTACCGCCCTCTTTCGGTACGATTTTCCCGTGGAATGACCCAGGTTATTGGTTAGCCGCGGGCGAGTACGTCATTGAAGAAGGTCAGCCCGCTGCTACCGCTCGGCCTTTCATTTCAGAATTCTCAGAAGTGGGGAGCTTGACTACGCGGGCAAGAAGGACGAAGTACCTTTCGCCCTTAGGATCACAGCTCTATTATCTCTGATCTGTTTCTGGAGTGTTTCCCCGTCGATCTATGTGGATGGCACGCCTTGCCTCTCTTTCTTGGAAGATCCGCCCGAGGCCGATGCCCTTTTATGATGTATGAAGATGCATTAGCGGAGTTTGGTTCAGTCAACTCTGTTTCTTTCTGCGTTGCTTTAGCTGAGAGAACCAGAACTTTCTTTTTTATCATATATAAGGTCTTCTGTATTAACTCTTCGTTTTACGTTTATCTTTCTCAAGTGTTTTTTATTTAAAGGTACATAGATTAGTTCTCTTTTATATAAATATAGAATCTATTAGTTTTAAGTTTCTCTCACTCCCCTATCAATTAGTATTAAAGGAGGGCACTTTTTAAGTCGGTTGATATATGGCGTTATATTTATTGAGCGCCAGGGATGTTATAGGTATTTGAACAATCACTTCTTCCTTTAGAAGAGTCGACCGGTCATCCCTTATTGCTTGCTTTGTGCTCATCCCGTGCTTCTTCGATTGACTTTCATTCAATACAATACCCCATTCCCGCTGTACTGATCCTCTTCCTTCGTAGGGAGTCGACCTGTTTAATAGCGCATTGACTTCTATCTCTCCGCCTCGCTTCCTGCCACGAGCGCAGCTAAGAGCCGCGTTTCGCTCAACTCCAACTCCTTCTCCTGACTCCAATCATAGAGGTAAAGAGGCCCCATGACCATTACTTGTTGTTATTTTGTTAGTTGAGTGAATAGGCCTTGTCAGCATCGTCCTCAGCTCTCACTGAGGAGAGTGATCTCGATTCGGAAGTATATCACGTCTAGAAACCTCGTCGGGATAGCTCCGATGGGGCTTGCTTGGTAACCCAACGATCTTCTTGCATGCCACTACGATTTAAATCCCGCGAAAGATCTCAGAATAGAATAAGCGAAGAAATAATTAGTCTGTCCCTGCACCTGCTGGCAGCTAGTTTCACTCTCTTTATGGGCGTATGGCCTGTTTTAGGAATATGGTAAATAGCCATTTCTGTTGTAACTTCTTCGATCAGAGCTTTCTTCGAAGAGCAATCTGAAGCATTTTCAGTAACTTCCCTTTCCTTGGTACGTAGCAGAATGAACTAATCCCATTTAGAAGTTCAACATGTGCCCTTACTAGCTTATCCAGATGCTCGATCGAAGCAGCTACTCTTGCTGCTGCAAAGAGTGGACCACTCCCTTAAACTAATTTCGAAACACGATTGTCGTTCTCTAAGTCATCGGCAAAGCTTCTAGACTTGGAGGAGTCCCACCCTCACCTGGATTCTTATCTGGCTCTCATTAGCCTAAATCCCCAATAAAGGCTTCCCTGTCCTGTTATCAATTGACTGGCTCAACTACTTCTCCCTCGCCATCAACAGCACAATCGCAGAGGCGGGGGCGGTCCAATCTTGAGACTGACGAGCAAGTGCGTTCACTTGCTGACCCTAGGGCTATAATCAAGGCAAATGGGTAAGAAAAGGGATGAGATAATAGCGATTCAAATGACCTTCGTTCCCCTGATTAAAGGTATGAGCACCGCCTTGGTGCTTGCACAAAGGAATCTTCGGAGATTGAGAAGACGGATTCATAAATAGCTGCCTAACTTGCGCTCTTTAGTTGTTCGAACTGAACGGTTTCATTTTAGTAATATTCCGGTCGAATTAATCAAATGAAATGTCGAATTAATCAAATGAAATTTGCCTCACTCGTAAGTAACTTAGTATAAAATTACGAAGAAGATTCCTCTCGTCTATCGCCAATTTCTTTGATAGTATGGCAGTAGTCAATTAAGAGGGGACGTTTTGCTGCAGCGATTGCAGTCGCTCCGAGAGCAGAAGATGCCGGTCGTAAAGGATGTGGTACTCGAGCTGATCCCCTGTCGTCTGAGAAGGAACTCTCTTTTCCCAGAACTGCAATAGCTGTGACCCAGCATTGGTATGTTGGTCTGCCCTCAGTCTGGATATCGGCGAATTGTCTCGTAGGTGGTTACTGCACTGTTGGTATCATCGGTAGGCGGTGTAGGCAATACAAGGAAAATCATGAGCCTTGTAGTCGTAGGGGAAGTTGGGACCCACTGTTAGGTGGGCCCTAGTGCTAGAGCATTTTCGTGCTCCTTTCACTATTGATTGATAACATATCTGATTTCATCATGCACCTCCATTAATGCCTAAATTCCTTACTTTACAGAGCCATTCCTACTTCGAATTATATCCTGTTTCTCTCTTCTCGAGGGGAGGGAGAGCTCACGCATCTTTAAAAGAGTTATAAGCCTCTATTTCCTTCACTAACCCATTAGAGTGAACACCTTCACCATAGGGCGCAGATACATTTAAATTATCTGGATCAGCAGGAGCAGTGTGAAAGCGAGACCGCCCTTCCTGTTTTTGAAAAGCATGGGATGAGGAAGTGAGAAGGTAAGGAACTACTAAGGCAACTAGCTCGCCCTGACTCTTCACTCTTTGGCCTATTGAAGTAGCTCTCGTCGAATAGCCGTAGGTGTAAGTAAACCATTTTGGATACCATGGGTAGGCCTAGTTAGATAGGTAAACCAAGATTATGGGCGGCATAGTTCAACTGCTTTTTAGATAACGCTCATCAGTCTTCTTGCCAATAAGATCAGTAAGATAGTCATCTGTCTACTTCTTTAGATGGTCGAGAAAGGCCTTGTCGCGGACTTGCTTCGAATCCTTGGTTACAAAGAATGATGGGAGCGATCCGTTCAAGTTAGATGGTTCCAAGTCAGATGAAACGGATGCAGACGAATACGAAAGTGGCGAATTCCTGGGCGGAGGCTCTCCGCCAGAGGTGCAAAGCTCTACAAAAAAAAAGAATTATCATGGTATTAAGGCTGTCTCCCGGCGCGTTCTGCTCGATAGAGGTTCTGGAGTAGGCATGCTGCGGGATAGGATTCTCCTCATTCACCTTATGGTTCTTCATGCCGGTACTCGCCCTCTGCGCTATTAGGGGTTAGAACTTAGTAGCATGTTGTTGGGTAGGTTGGGAGGGTAGAGGCCGGGGTATGGGATGGGTGCAGGGAAATGGTCCTCGAGTTAGCGGGTGCTCGCTCAGCGAGAGCTGGAATGTACTTCCGTTCTGTAATGGGCTAATGGCTTTCATATCTTTCTTTCGGTAAACCTCGATATGAGGGATATACGCGTATGTGGGTTCTCGTAGGGATGGATAGTCGTCGAAGTCATAGGGATTAAATAGTAAACCCCTCTGGGTTCATGTAACGAAGAAAACGTCTTTAAGCGAAAAGGCTACTTTCCCGAGTGGAGACGGCCACTGGGCCGGCTACACGACTTCCAGTTTCTTAACTTCTATCTGCTCTTTTGGTAGTTCCGTCTCTAGTGACAACCACCCCCCCGGTTAGGCTGAAGCATCTTCATTCGATCGGAACCGCTTGGCGAAGTCTGAGCTTTGCCCGTCCTCCGAAAATGAAATTTGTTTTGCTCTTGAAAGTTCAGCAGGAAGGCGTTCTGAGGTATAGTAAGGGGCCAAGTCTTCTTCAAGACTATCCCCGCCGGATCATCTTTAAGTGTCATCGCTTTAGTCGAGCGAAGGCAGCGCTATTTAGGATTCAACTAATCTCTCAAGTGAAACGGGGAGGGGCTCTGCTCAGATCCAACCAATCTCAGAGAACAACGAGTGCACTTATTTCAGGGCGAGGCTCTCTAATAAACCCCTGGTTACGGCCGGGGGAAGTGCCATGAAGGTCGAGAAGAACCCAACTTTGTTGCTTCCTCCTTCTAACCTTCTTTCGTTGGAACAAGCGTTGGAGCAGGTCAATCTTAATAGGCAGATCCTTTAAAAGTGGTCGTAGATCAGGTGCCGGAGTGAAAGCCAGGTGCGCTCGAATCCCTTGCTTGTTTAGTGCTTCGTCAAGTCTTTCTTTTTACTGACCCGGATGGCTAAGAAAGGGTTAACGTCACGGCTTCGCTTCACTCGGATCCATTATTCAATTTCACTGTGGATCACAAGGCCCAAAGCACCAAGACTGCTTATTCAGCAAAGAGAGGGATAGGAAAGAGAGAACAAGACGGGCTCAAAAGCTAAAAGTCTGTTCTATCCATAAGGGAATGGGTGTGGTGAAGAGCATCTTCTTTAAGTCAACCTTAACAAGAGGATCAAGTAAAGCGCATGAAGCAAGAAAAAGCCATTGAGCAGTTATCCGTACGTGACGGGGGATAGCATGGAGGGAGTTGTCCTGCAAGGAGGCCTACTACACCAGGTGCCGTCTAAGAGGGGTTAATGAGGTCGGTCAAGGTGACCATCAAGGCTTTCGAACTGGGGTTCGCATGGGTTTTCCACACGCTCTTGCTTTCGAGAAGGCAGGCAAAGAAAGGAGGAGTCACTCGCATTAGTCGGCCAGCAAGAGCTGTTCGGTGAAAGGCAGCTATAGGAAAGCAGAAGTCAGGGAAGCGGGTAAGCAGCTGTAAGGTAACCTGAATTCGCCTACCGGAAGTGAACGCTAGGCGATCATATTGGTAGGTTGGGAGTTGTCTAGTATATATTGAATCATCCGTTGATTGTCTGGCTTTTGAGAGGATGTCTAGTATTGTACGTTCTTGAGGTGCCCAGAAAGGAGCGAGCGACCCGCCAGATTCGAACTGGCATATAGAAAAGTGGAATCGGCTATATCAATTAGTATAAATTCCGTGAGCAGCGATTGAACTTAACGTAAAAACAAAGTGCATCCAGCAGAAAAAAATAGCCTTATACAAAGTAAGTGATGCAGACAGGCATACCACTTATATGGCGTGTGTCATTGGGCGAACTCCTGCTGAACAGGTCTGCTCCACCCCATTAATTGAATTCCGGCACACTGAATATTAATCGGGGGTCAAGGACAGAAGTGTTCCTTTCTCATTCAGCAAGAGGTGAGGAGCGATAGGAAGCCACTTCGAAAGAATAGATATTTTCGTCCGTTTGATAACTGTTTCTGGATCCTCCTCGATACAAAGGCATCATCGGTCCTCTGTTCCCCCTTTTGGTCAGGCTACTTCGCATCCTCTACCCTTTGGTTTCAGGTTGGCAGCTATCTGGCGTTGGTTGGATCCCGAAAGCAAAAAGGGTAGAGAATAGCTTTTTATGAACAGCCGACCAAATACAAATAGGAGAAGCTCAACAACCAATGCTCTGTCGCATCATTTCCTTAATTATAATTAACAAGAAACACGCCTACTTGTTAATTATAATTCTAGACCATCATGTCACGTAAACAACTTCTACAGTGATTACACTTCGCGGCCACTGATTAATTAAGTGCCATTCGGGATAAAGAAAGTACAATACCCAAGGTTGTAGATCGTCGGATTAACCAAAGGATCTAGTATAAGCCGGTTCGAGAGCAGTAAAGACAACCCCTCCCTTTGGGCGGGGGAAAAGTCTTAGAAAAATAAAGTAGAAGGATGGGTTAGAGGCCGGGGGCTACGCTCGGTAGCTAGGTAGACAAAGTGCTAAGCAGAAAGTAAGGAATTCCACGACTGCAAGAAGGAAGAAGAATTCCAGTGACTTGACTGTATTACGTCCAACGACTCCCAATTGCTTTTGTTTTTCTTCACCAAAGTAGTTATTAGTATTCAAGCTGCTCTAAAATAATAGAAAGGAATTCGACCTCCGTTGCTTGATTGCGATACATTATTGGATAAAAGGGTTGGGCCTACATTCCTAAGCAAATGAATTTCCGAGTTTAAGGGGAAGACCTTCAGAGCAAGCCTAGATCGACGCCAGTGTCTAGTTCTTTACTCAACAAATTGACTCACAGCACTATCCGTAGAGACCTAGGAAGAGTTGTTGACCAGGTGGCGGATGATCTTATGTCCGTTACGGTCGGCCCTATCTTTGGAGAGTACCTTCCCTCCACTCACTCGTAGGCAATGCACAATGGCTAACAATTCTTTATCCTTCACTCAATCTTTTACACCGATGTATATATCTCGACTAGGACAAGAACATCTATCTTTCCCACAGCTGCAAGAGTCACAGTCCTAGCCATGTCATCCCCAAGTGCCATGGCTGGACTGAGTGCCACCCGTCCCTGCAACAACAGCAACAACAAGAACAAGATCAACTCAGGCATGTGGGAAGGTACGATTGGACGTCCCCGCGAAAGCATATGATAATGTTGAGTGGGCCATATTCTCATTCCATACACGAGAGCTAGGTTGGTCATTCACTTCGAAGGAGGTACGCTAGAGCACAAAAGAAAGGCAAGCAAGCCGATGAGGATCGGTTCTCTGATCGCGTAAGCGAGGAAGAAAAGAAAGCGACTACCGGTTTGGAGCACTGCAACCAATCTCTATACCCGTATAAGCTCTGGACACCGGATGGAATGCTCTCTCTCTCCTGAGGGAAGTAGCTAACTGAATATGGATGCTAGGGATAAGAGATAGATCTTAGTCTTAGTATGTGGCTTAACGCTAGTATGCGAATGTCTTCTAGTTTGTGATAGCTAGTATGCGAATGTCTCTTTCCTGCCTTGATAGTGGTTAGCCTAGCCTTCTGTTAGATCTATCCTTTCCCGATTGAAAGAGTCTTTTCATTTCATTAGCTTTCTCACTCAATAAGTCTAATCCAGCAAGAAAACGGCTTTCGCGCTAGCGCGCTCATCTGTTGCTTGTTGGGTTCGTTCATGCTTTTCACTATCTTTCTGTCGCTTTTGAGATCTCTTATTAAGGACTCGCTCAAAGCAAAGATCTCTTATTACGGACTCGCTCTTTCTCCTACTTAGCTCAAGCCCTTATCGGTCGACTCCTGCGAGGAGTCTCACTTGCTGCATTCCGACGCCTCCCTCAGGTCGGGGTTAAGGGCGCTATGTCCGGACAATAGCTATGAGAAGAGTGATAATAAAGAATCTGACTCTCCTTCAATCTAAACAGTACTTGGCCCAAAGAAGCTAGAAGCTTTTACGAAAGCATGGAGCGCCAACTTCGACTTGCAT